CACGGGCCAGGACGCGGAAATAAAAAAAGACTTTTCGGACGAAATGAAAAAATAAAAATAAAGAATAGATTAAAAAAAATATATAGAATTCTAATTTCTAATATTAATATTAGAATATTCTATTAAAATTCAAATATTAATAATTATAATAATTATTAGAATAATATATTATTAATATAATATTAATTATTTAATTTAAATAGTAAATTACTATAATACTAAATAATACTAATTAGAATACTAATATATTAAGAGTAATATAATAATAATATAGTAATATAAAAAATAATATATTAAGAGTAATATAAAAATAATAATATAAAAATAATAATATAGTAATAAAAAAATAGTAATAAAAAAGGTAAAAAAAAAAAAAAAATAGTAATAAAAAAGGTAAAAAAAAAAGAAAGTATAGAAGAAGGACTTTTTTTTTCAAGCCCTACTTGTTGTGTATTGTTGTGTAATGTAACATAGGAATTATCTTTTCTCAATTGGGAGAGATGGCTGAGTGGACTAAAGCGTCGGATTGCTAATCCGTTGTACGAGTTATTCGTACCGAGGGTTCGAATCCCTCTCTTTCCGGTTCCGTTGATGACTTGGTATTTTTTTTCAAGTCTTTTTCTTTATTTATTTTCTAATAGTTAAAGATGTAGAATAGATAAAATTCTAAGAACATTTAATAAAAATAAAAATCAAGTAAGGAAAAAGCCTTATTTTTTTTTTATTCTTCACGTCCAGGATTACGCCCTGGATCATTAGATAAAAATCCAAAGATGAAAAGGGAAACAAAGAATATTACTACTGTGTAAACAAAGAGTTTGAGAGTAAGCATTAGACAATCTCCAAGATCTTTTTTTTTTTTTTGTTTGGAAAAAAAGAAAATAGATTCTCTATTTTTATACCATATATCCTATTTTGACACCAAGAAATGAAGTGGTTTCTAGAAATTTTCGAAATGGAAAAGCATTTTTCTAAATTCATTTGTAATAAGAGTCGAGTCTTTCGTGCCAAAAATTTTCTTTCATACCGAAAATTAGATATTTCGGGGGGCTCTAACCGAATAGGTTTCTTTTAATAGAATGGAAAAAAGAGGAGCATGGGGTAGGTAATCTATATTTTTCACGTTTATACAATAACTTCAATGTTTGAATCAAGGGCCTATACTATAAGACTTATCTGATCTTATCAATTATTAGAATTTTTTATCTTGAATAAATCATGAATTATTCTAGGACAGTATTCAAAATCTCATCGAAAACTTACAGCAGCTTGCCAAACAAAGGCTAATAGAAAAAAGAACAGAGGGATTACTGGCATAACATCTACGATTGGATTCAAAAAAGCGTAGGCTTCAGGCAATTTTGTGAAGAAAAAACTGCTTGAATAAAGGGCAAAATTAAGACAGATACAAATCAAATTAAAAATATTAAGCATAACAAACATTTTGTTCTTGAAGATAATTGTATTTTGACTGAGTTATTAATATTCATATAAAAATGGATATAAATTAATATTAATATAAAATAGAGTTAAGGTAGACAAAAAACTTTAAACTCAGCCAATCAAAAATCCTTCAATTATCAGCTAAAAAAAGAATAAAAGAAATCATATTTTCATACAATATCTTAATGGAATTCTATATTATGATCAATAAATTCAGTTTAATTCTATATCTATACATATCAAAATACGAACAACAAGCTAATCCAGTTCATAGATATTTTTGGGGACGGGAATTGACAAAGAACCAATACCAATATTAGTTTTATTAGTTTTGAATCAAAATAGAAATGGGGCGTGGCCAAGCGGTAAGGCAACGGGTTTTGGTCCCGCCATTCGGAGGTTCGAATCCTTCCGTCCCAGAGCATATTTCTTTTCTATATCAAAATTATATATATCAAAATAAAGATTGTTTTTTTGAACAACAAAAGTAAGACGGGTTTTTCATTATATCTTTATCCTCGGGCTGGTTTAGGGTAAAAAAAAAAAGGAAACAATGAATTCATCTGAACCTCTTTGGCTTTGTACCTATAAAAAGAGAGTCTAGCATCCAATAAGATGGAATCGTTCTTTATTTGAATTTGATTTCTCATTCATTATCCCACACCCCATGATCATTTTCAATGTGTGTTCGAATCTCATTAACAAACAAAGAAAATACATATGTTACACATTTTCGACCTATTCATTTGTTTTATTTTAAATCATTGATGGTTTAATCTGAATCTGAATATGGGATTTATCTCTTTTATGATGATAAAACGGAGTCCTTACTATAAACTATAAAACGTTATTCAAATAATGATATCGAGATAAGCTATTTTTTAATTTAATTCGTTTAATTTAATGATTTTTTATGAGTCCTTGGTACTTGAAGAAGTGTGGGATTCACGACTCGGTCCTATCGAGTCACTTGAAGATGAAGATTCGAAGAGAACTACTTATTTCTTCGTCTTATCTTATTGGTTTGCTAATATTCGTATTGGAAATCAAAAAATATTTATATGATTCAATAAAATATCAATAAAATATGGGGTTAATTTGAATTAATTCTTTTGTTTTCTTCATTGTGTATTTATTTATTAACAGATTTACATTCATATTGACAACAGTGTATCAAATAAATATAATCCGATCTGGGTAATTAGATCTTATCTGTAGATTTTTTTATATCTATTCCAGTGGTTTGGTTTTTTTTTTTTTTTTTTTTTTTTTTCTTCATTCAAATGAAATGATAGGTTTATTGGATTTGCTGTGATACAAAAGTCTTTTTTTGATTGGAAAAAAAAAATGGAAATATTCATTTTTATACATTTTTCTAATATTTATACATTTTTCTAATATAACAATATATTCAATACATTTCCGTTTTTTAAATTATTTTCAATTTAAAATATTTTAAATATAAGAATAGATAGCATATTAAATATAAGAATAGATAGCATAAGAGACAAGAGATAATCTATAAATTTTGACTTTATTAAACTTTATCTATACTTTATTTAAATTTAACTTTATCTATTTTTTTATTTTATCCAAATCAATTAGAAATTTTTCTATTTCATTTCGTGTTCATTTCTTGTTAGTTTAATGTTTTGATTGTGTCGTACGATTCAATCTCTTTATTTATTCTCTTTGATTTATTTTGATTTTTGATTCCGATTCTATCTACATAACCTAATTATTTGTATTTGGGTTGCTAACTCAATGGTAGAGTACTCGGCTTTTAAGTGCGGCTAACATCTTTCTTTTACACATTTGTACGAAGAAAGGGATTCGTCCATACCATCGGTATTATTTGTAAGACCACGACTGATCCTGAAAGGAATGAATGGAAAAAACAGCATGTCGTATCAATGGAGAATTCTGAGAATATTTGATTCTTACCGGATCGGCTCCAAACAAACCTTGTTTGAATTCTTGGTGTGTAACATAAAAACAAATGAATTCAAATTCAAAGTTGGGGTTGGGTCGAGTTAATAAATGGACAGAGCTCCGCGGCTCCAATTATAGGGAAATAAAAAAGCAACGAGCTCCCGTTCTTAATTTGAATGATTTTCCGATCTAATTAGACGTTAAAAATAGATTAGTGCCTAGTGCGGGAAAAGCTTTTTCTTGAGTGGATTTTCGATTTTTTTAATGAGTCCTAACTATTAGCTATTCTCCACTATGAAGGGGAGTTGAATGTGTAGAAGAAAAAGTATATTGATAAAGCAATTTTTTTTTCCAAAATCAAAAAAGAGTGATTGACTTGAAAAATTAAAGGATTTCTAGTCACCTATTACCCTATAAATGAACATAAACCAATTAGAAATGAACATAAACCAATTAGATGGAAAAAAGAGAGGATAGAGGGTCTGTTGGTGAGTTTAACTATTTCCGAGGTATCTATTCTTTTTATATTATACTATTTTGTTTTTATGGTATCGCACTATGTATCATTTAATAACCCAATAAACTCCCTATCTTTGCTTCAATCAAATCGAATTAAAAATGAAAATAGAGAAATCTCAAAGAAATTTAGAAATAGATAGATCTCGAAAAAATGACTTCCTATACCCACTTATCTTTCGGGAGTATATTTATACATTTGCTCATGATCGTGACTTAAATAGATCTATTTTGTTAGAAAATGTAGGTTATGACAATAAATATAGTTTACTAATCGTAAAACGTTTAATTACTCGAATGTATCAACAGAATCATTTGATTATTTCTGCTAATGATTCTAACCAAAATACATTTTTTAGGTATAACAAAAATTTGTATTTTCAAATGATATTGGAGGGGTTTGCAGTTATTGTGGAAATTCCATTTTCCTTACGATTAGTATCCTCTTTAGAAAGATCAGAAATAGTAAAATCTCATAATTTACGATCAATTCATTCAATATTTCCTTTTTTAGAGGGCAAATTCCCACATTTAAATTATCTGTCAGAGGGACTAATACCGTACCCCATCCATCTAGAAAAATTGGTTCAAATCCTTCGCTATTGGGTGAAAGATCCCTCCTCTTTGCATTTATTACGACTCTTTCTTCACGAGTATTGGAATTTGAACAGTCTTAAGAAATCTATTTCCTTTTTTGTAAAAAAGAATCAAAGATTCTTCTTGTTCTTATATAATTCTCATGTATATGAATACGAGTCCGTTTTCTTTTTTCTTTGTAAGCAATCCTTTCATTTTCGATTAACATTTTATCAGGTCTTTCTTGAGCGAATATATTTCTATGGAAAAATAGAACATTTTGTAGAAGTCTTTACTAAGGATTGGGGGGACAGCCTATGCTTGCTCAAGGATCCTTTCATACATTATATTAGATATCAAGGAAAATCCATTTTTGTCTCAAAGGATACGCCTCTTCTGATGAAAAAATGGAAATATTACCTTGTCAATTTATGTCAATGTCATTTTGATGTGTGCTTTCAACCCCCAAAGATCCATATAAACCCATTTTCATTATACAAGCATTCTTTCACCTTATTAGGTTATTTTTCAAG